TTATAAGATTCTACTCGAGCTGCAGCATCTATTACTACCTGTCCATCATGAAACTTTATCCAAATAACTTGACCTCTAAATTTCTAAGGAATATATTCCTCGCTTTGGTGCAATGTAAAATTCTGAATCAAAGATAAATCCTGAAGCGAATCATACACAGCTTTACTCTTACGAATAGACTGTTTTGATATGATAATATTCTGGTAGTTTACTAAGTCTTTCATATTTGGTTGTATTTTACTTTCTGAAAATGTCAATAAACCTGATTCTACCCCACTTTTTTGAGATGTCAATAAACTTGGTTGTTCTAAAGAGCTGGATATTGTTTCGCTTGCTGTATTTCTTGCCCAAAATTTTCTAAAAAATTGAAAATAATTAAAAAACTTCATCAGTTATTTTACAAGAGGTTTAAAAAACCTAATGGATATGCGAACGAAGTTCGCCAACCTTACTTATTGGTTTAGGCGTAGCCTGGCTTTACAAGCAAAGCTTGCCCTTGTTTTAACTTTCGCGTTCAAATAAAAATTTATAGTATATCAGCTTAGCTGATATACTATTTAGGAATCTAGGCTTTACAAGCTCTGCTTGTAAAACTTTGTATAAATAACTTGTTATTTATACTTAGGCCAAGACTACCAACGGTAGTCAGGTTGATGCCTTTGTAATGTTTACAAAGGCATTTACTCCCAGGTTCTATCCTTTGCTTCCTTGTTTGAACATTTTATGTTCAAATGAGTTCTATACTACTGTTGCCTTAATAAAAATTGTATAATAATGAATTTAAATCCAAAACAAATTTATTCATTTTCAAAAAGGGAAATTTACAGTAATTATCCTTTTACTGACGAATTTCTTTTTACATTAGTTAATGACCCTTATGTTTCTGTATCGAAAAGCTTAGAAGAATTTCTTTCGTTTCATTTAGATATTGATTCTGAAATCAACATTAATTGTGGAGTGTTTAAAAATCTTGATCGCTTAGATAAAGAGGATCTCGAAATAGATTTAGAACAAGTGTTAAAAAGTCCAAATTTGATTTATGATTTAGAAAACGTGTATAAGATTAACGGGCTCATTTATTATTATAATGCAAAGTCACAAGTTTACTATAATTTAACAAATATTAATTTTAGTGATCTAGTTGTTTCATCTAGTTTTAATTATTATTTTATACAAACTAACAAGGATGTAAATAATCAGAATCGTTGGAAAATAATTACTGAATACTTGTTTACCAAAAAATTTCGAAAAAAAAATTTTTGGTATTTGAAAAAATTTCAAATTTTAGAAGACCCTACTATTAAAAAACAATTTGTTCGAAATGTTAGTAGTCGATGCCGGCAATACTTGTCCCCACTCGCATCTTCGTCAACAGCGCGGTATGCTTCTACAATGCTTTTTGATGTATTAAATTTTATTGGAAAAAATAAAATGAAATCCTTAGAACTAGTTTCAAATTTTAAAACTACAGCAAATCCAAAGCCTATTTTAAGATATATTTAAGAATTGGGTAGTGAAATTTCTGGAATTTAATCCCCCTCTAGAATCGGATATTCTTGGAGTAAAATCGGACAATACTGAATTGGATAATTTGGTACCTCCCGACATTTCAACAAATTTGAATCTATCTGCTCTAGACGATATAAGTTGGTCAGATTCTAGCAAACTTATATTGTTAAAGTGGGCACTTATTCACACCAATATTGGATTATAAAAGTAACTAATTTATTACTTCAGAGAAACTAGAAATCCAAAACTACTAAAATGATTAATTAATGATCTACAAACTTTAAATTACACAATACCAATTATTTAAATTTAAATTTGGGGTTTAAAGCTTTAATTTGTATTTATATATACGTATATAATGTTATATATTTAACTTGCGTAAAACTATAAAAAAAATATATAATAATAATTAAAGCCTACTTAGCTCAGTTGGTAGAGCATCCGTCTCATACGCGGATCGTCACTAGTTCAAGTCTAGTAGTAGGCATTTTTATTAAATAATAATTATTTTATTGACTTTGTTTTTTAGTTTTTATTAATTAATTGGAAAAGAAAGTTCAGATACTAGAAGATAAAAATTAATGAATAAGACGATCCACTAATAGACAACTAGATGCTGTATACTAAATATTACTAAATATTACTAAATATCATTAGATGTTTATTATCATAAAAATATATAGAATAATTTTTTGATTTTTCTATATATTCTCGATTATTTTAGTAATATTTAGTTATTTTTCTTTTATAAAAACATTAAAGATCACTGATTGCTGCGCGAATTGCCTCCGGTCGGACTCGAACCGACACGCAATTACGCACTAGTTCCTAAAACTAGCATGTCTACCAATTCCATCACGAAGGCTATATTTTATTAAGGTATATACTTATTTAATAATACGAAATAACATAATTGATGTCAATACTCTTTAGGTTTTTAAAAAGACTAGGTTTCTCCGTAGGTTCAAACTTGAAAAAGTTTTGCTGATTTTAAACAATAACATAATTTATTCAAATTTCGTTGTTATCTAAATTGTATTTTATTTGGGCGTTATTCAAGCTTTAGCACAAAACGTAGCCCCAGATTTAGATAAAAATTTTAGAAAGTGAAAAATCTTGGTTTATGTTTTATTTTCTAATTCCTAAAATAAACAAGTATTTTTTAAAACTGAACAATTTTAGTAGTAAAATAAACGCCGCTTATTAAAAGAATAAAAGAATTAGGAATTCTGATAAGCTTATATAAATTAAACCTTCGGGTATATAAGATTTACCGGGTTCATAATATTTATTATCTTGCGAACTTTAAATTGTTAATTTTTTAAATGTCATAGCCCCCGTTGCCCTGCCGGGCACGGCAAGGGACCATTGCTCATTAGCAACGCCTAATGAGGAACCTAGGGCTCCTGAGTTTATTTTGTATCTAAATTTCCGCGTAATAATAAGATAAAACAAAAAGTTTTAAATATATCATAAGGCTTAGACCGTGTGACGATAACAAAGTCTTTTTAACTTTGTCAAAAAATAATTTTAAATGCTTAAATTTCTTAAACTTAAACCTGAAAGTTATTTCCACTAAACTACGCCTAAAATTTTCTCTTAGCGAATAAAATTTAGTATTCTCTGAATATTAACCCTGAATTGAGTAGCTTTTTTATGCAAATTAGAAAACACTAGAAAACGTATAATATGTTCAATAAAAACATAAATTTAATAGTAGAACCAACAAAGAAACTTTGTTACAATTAAAATATAAAAGTTTTTATAAAATAATTAATTTCATATTTTTTAAGAAAATTTAAAAGTTTAGTTATATCAATTAATAAGATCTAGTACTTAATTTAGATTCTATAAAAAAAATAATTTTATTGTGTCATAAAGAATAACAAAAAAGATTTATAAAATTTTCGAAATTTTAATGACAACTGAAATTAGGCTGTCGCAGTTTAATCAAGAAAAATAATATATCAATTAAACTTTATTCCTCGAACAAAATTTAAACTTAGCTATAAAACATATTTTCGATATAAACTAAATTCTATTTAAAAATTAAAGAATCCTAATCTACTCTCTATAAAGAAAACTTGCTCTCCAAAATACAACCGTAAGTTTTATTAGAATCTTGAAGTATTGCTTCAAGTTTTTACATAAAGCTTTTAAGTTATAGCTTTCCAAGGTTTGTGCGAAGCACAAACCAAAATCTTAGACTAACTAGAAGTCTTAAAAAATTTTAATTCAATTTAAATATTAATTGCCTTCAGGCAAAGGAATAAAAAACATGGCTGTACCAAAAAAACGTGCTTCAAAAACAAAAACAAAGACACGAAGAACTATTTGGAAAAAAAAAGCTGAAAAACAAGCTAATAAAGCATTTTCATTAGCTAAATCAGTATTAAAAAACCTGCTCAATGAAGCAGGAAATAAATAATTATCAAAATCATAATTTTTTAAATTTAGAAATTAAGACCCTTTTCTAAGTGTGAACTTTTAGTTCACACTTAGAAAAGATCCAAGTAATTTTTGTTAATATTAGTAGAATTTTAAAACAAGTCAGTATATACGCTTTTTAATAAATTTTAAAGTGATACATTAACTTTGAAATAGATTTTAGAGTAAATAGTAATAACGTGCATTAATTTATATTATAATCTGAAATTTTGTATATTTGAGAAAAATTAGAATTTCTCGTAACTTTATACTCGTCTATTACATTCATTTTTTACCGTATGGGATGTTCAAAAAGTAAAAGTGAATTTTGAATAGCGAACTAGGAGTAGGCACTTTGTGTTTAAATTTTAAGGGAGAGCAACGAAGCTTTTTAAAAAAGATTATTAGCTTCAAAATTATAACGTAATAATTACAGGTCAATGAATCAGTAAACTGGAGAAACATTGTTTTTAAAAAAACTATTTTAAAGAACTAATATCGAATTCTCGACTTCTTGCTTCGACTTTTGCACAATTAAATAGCAAGTTTTATTGCTTAATACTGACTTTAAGATAATATTGACTGCTCTGTTTTATTATTCTTTTTAACAAAATACAATTAAAAGTCTACTATTTTAATTTTTAGAAAAAAAATGCTTAAAACTAATTATACCCCTCTTTTTATTTTTTGAATACATTTCAGTTCTAGTTTGGATTTTTACTACGTGAACCAGCGTATTTTAAATTTTAGAGAAACTTCGGGACATTTCCACATACTTATATTTTCAAATATAACCCGAAACGCTATATAGAGTTAGTTATTAGCTAATTTTTATATTGTGCACTATAGAAGTGAATAATTTAGATGAGTCCGAGTAATATTTCTAAAGAAATTCAATAGCGTAGCGCAGAAAAAAAGTCCAAAATAGAACAGAGTTCTATTAGGATCTTCCACTTTGTGGAAGTCCAAAATGTGTGCTTGCACACATTAGGATCTTTAAGCTCGGCTTAAAGTCTTCTGCGTTATTTAAACATTTCTAAATGAAAAATTTAATTATAAATTTTGTTTAAATTTTTAAAAAATTATATAACATTCAAGGAGAAGTTTATGACGCTTTTCAAAAACTCATGGCCTTGGCTTTTTACTTTATTGTATCTTTTATTTATGCTTATTTTGCCTATAACATCGCTATTAACTACGGCAAGTCAAACATTAGTGATACGATTTTGGGAAATAGCAACTGAACCGGTAGCTGTTTCAGCTTATTTTGTAACAATTTCAATGGCTTTATGTGCTTGTTTCTTTAATGCTATTTTTGGGTTTATTCTTGCGTGGGTTTTAGTCCGCTATAATTTTCCCGGTAAAAAGTTATTAGACGCAGCTGTAGATTTACCTTTTGCTTTACCCACATCTGTAGCGGGTTTAACATTAGCGACTGTTTATAGCGATCAAGGTTGGATAGGTTCAATTCTAAATGATTTTGGAATACAAATTGTTTTTACACGTTTAGGCATTACAATAGCAATGATTTTTGTTTCATTTCCTTTTGTTGTTCGAACATTACAACCAGTTTTACAAGAAATGGAAATTGAGTTAGAAGAAGCTGCTTGGTCTCTTGGCGCATCACCTTGGCAAACTTTTATAAAAATTGTTTTTCCTCCATTAGTACCAGCTTTATTAACCGGTGTAACATTAGCTTTTTCACGTGCAATTGGTGAATATGGGTCAATTGTTATTGTCTCTTCTAATTTTCCTTTAAAAGATTTAATCGCTTCTGTTCTAATTTTTCAAAACTTGGAACAATATGATTATATAGGCGCAACAGTAATTGGAACAGTGGTGTTAGTTATTTCTTTATTTTTACTTATTAGTATTAATTTATTTCAATCTTGGAATCAAAATTACAAAATGAATTAACAGCGTATTCTTGATACGTCAAGCAAAGCTTGACTACCGAAAGGGTCAAATTATTAAGTGTTGTTTACTAACGTTAAGGTATTTACCTTTGGGTTGTTATTGTTTTAATAGCAGCTATTTAAATTTTAGGGTCTTTACTAAATGTAAACTTTCAGTTTACACTTAGTAAACATATAATTTTTTAAAATAAGGTTGGAATTTGTCAAGGTTTTTCTAAAAAAATTAATGGAATCTTACTAGATATGGTAAAAATAAAAGACCTTAAGTTTTATACAACCTAAATTGTATAGTTACAAAAATATTAACTCGAAGTATAAATCTTTGGTTTACAGAAAATTTTCTTCATAGAATACAGTTTCATCAAATACCATTAAAACCTGAGAGCAAACCTACAGCTTTAGAGTTATATACCTTTGATTTAAATAAATTGGCAATATTGGGGACCTTTACTGATACATAAACGTGGAAAAAATCTTCTTTTTAGATCCCTGAATTCCGATTTACAAAAGATTATGTTTCTAAATGGTTTATTAAAGTTTTATTAAGCATAGCTTGCTTGACTTGAAAGGTGAAACCTTACGAAACACAACGTAGCACAGAAAAAAGTCCATAATAGAGCTACGCTCTATTAAGATCTTCCCGAATCAAACATAGCGAAGCGCAGAAAAAAGTCCAAAGTATACAAACTTTGTTTGTATACTAGGATCTTAAAGCTATGCTTTAAGTCTTCTGCGTTTGTTTAGATTACCCGGGAGCCCTAGATTCCTCATTAGGCATTGCTAATCAGGAATCTAGGGCTCCCGGGTCTAAATTGAACAACAAAGTTGTTCAATAAAGTTTTCCCTGTCGGGCTTTACGCGAAGCGTAAAACTTTATGTTTTACCGTTGCCCTGCCGTCAACGGCAAGGGTCTAAGATAAAACATTTAGGAAAGCCTTTAGGGAAGTCTAAAGTGTGTGCTTGCACACACTAGGATCTTTAAGCTTCGCCCGTTGCCCTGCCGGGCACGGCAAGGGTTAAAGTCTTCTACGTAAAAACTTTATGTTTTTACTTGGGGAAAGCTTTGATAAAACATCACCTTTCACTCGAAGGGTTAAGCCTTGCAATGTTTACTTTTTGGGAAGCAAGCTAAGTTCATAGAGCCACAGCACACGATATTATATTTTATGTTTAGCTTGGTTAGCAGTTTATAAATAGATTTGTTAGATAACTAGAGTTCTTAGTTTCTGTAAAGTACAAACTTAGGGCACATACTTTTATGCAGGAAAAAATAAAACATTTAAAAAAAATAACGCCAAAATATTTTGCCAACTAAAAACTAAAGGTGTTTATCAAATTTGATCTTTTAGGTTAAATAAGTTATGATTACAAAACTGAAACAAGCTTCACTTATTTTAGATACCAATTTTCAACTTTTTTTTCGCAGGGCTTTTACAAGTGTACTTTATCATTGTTTGAAGTTGCTTGTTTTCAAATGAAAGCTTTATCATTTATTTAATTGCAAATTCCACACTTGTCATTGTTTAAGTTTAAGAAGAAAATTATTAAACTTAGTTTTTTCAGTAAGGAAAGACCTACTAAGTATGATAACAAGTAAAGCTTGGGAAAGAGGGCGGGGTCAAGGTCACAGGTTTTCATAAAAGGTCGACCGTAGAGTGACACGTAATCTTATTCTACGATTAATATTTAAAGTATAGATACCAGATAAACCATTCAGATATATGATTAAAGCTCACTAACCTAATTATCTCCGACCCTTAGTCATTAGTTTTTTATCTTTTGAGCTTTACCAAAGGGTATTGGCTAATGATTATTTTAAAGTTTCCACCTTTGTCCCGCCCAAAGGCTTCACTCCGAAGGCTTTAGCCCTCACCTGGGAGCCCTCAATTACCGGAGGTAGTAAGATTGACAAGCTTCGCTTGTTTACCCATGCCTTCCACTACGTGGAAGACCTTAACCGTTGCCCTCTTGGGTAAGATATTTATGAATAAATATCTAACCCAAGAGGCAAAGGCTAAATTTAACAACGAAGTTGTTAAATAAAGTTTTCCCCGAAGGCTTTACGCCAAGCGTAAAACTTTATGTTTTATCTACGATAAAACATTTAGGGAAAGCCTGCCGGGCTAAGATGTTTACAAGTAAACATCTAAGCAAGGGTACAATCGAAGATTGTATTTTGCCCTTGCCGTCCCCGGAAGGGCGACGGGGGAAGAACAGAAGTCTAAAATACAATCAGAAATTGTATTAAATCACTATGTGAAAGTCCAAAGTGTGTGCTTGCACACACTAGGCTTTGCCCGTAGGGCAAACCTTTATTTAACAACGAAGTTGTTAAATTTAGACCTAATCTAAACAAACTATGTTTGTTTAGGATATTCCCTTTAGGGAAGTCTTCTTGACAGGTTCCTAAATATTGTTGCCGTTGGCAGCAATATTTAGTTTTAACAAGCGGAGCTTGCCGTTGCCTTACCCCCGTTGTCTAAGTTTAAAAGCTCTGCTTTTAAACGCAGAACACTTTAACCCTTGCCGTGCCCGGCAGGGCAACGGGCGAAGCTTAAAGATCCTAATGTGTGCAAGCACACATTTTGGACTTCCACAAAGTGGAAGATCCTAATAGAACTCTGTTCTATTTTGGACTTTTTTTTTGCGCTACGTTACCGAAGGTGGTTTAGGCTATTGCTCATTAACAATAGCTAATGAGTAAAGACCAGGGGGACAACGGCAAGTTCAATTAGCCGTTGCGGTGCCTCCTTACCGTGTCCGGTAGGATTTGCTCTAGGAGCAAAACTTTATTTAATAACTTCGTTGTTAAATTTAGCCTTTGCCTGTTGGGCGTAGCCTGGGAATCTAGGGCTCCCAGGTTAGATATTTATTCATAAATATCTTACCCAAGAGCGCAACGGCCAAAATTATCAAGCAAAGCTTGACTACCAAAGGGTAAACTTGAACAAGCGTAGCTTGTTTTAAAGCAAGATTGACAAACATAGTTTGTCTACCAAGGAGGGTCAGGTATGTTTTGAAATATGTTATTTTAAAAGATATAAGTTACTATTAAAAATTAATTATGTCATTTGTTACAGCAATAAAAGATTATATTGACGTATTAAACCATGTATATGATTCCGTCGGTAATGTAACTATCCAACAAATTTTTCAGCAAACTTTTGTATATATTTTTTCAAGCATTAAGTTTCTAGCTGGTTATTTGGTAAGTTTTCAATGGCTACGTGATTTAGCATATTTACCTATTCTAGTTCCAGAAATTTCTACAACCATTTTAAAAGGAAACTATTTTTTAGATGCGCCGTTATCTAATTTTTTTACATTATTAGAAACACCAACATATGAAAATAATAAATTTTTAATTGGCTTTTTAAATAGCTTTTTTTTGTGTTTACCATTGTCTACAACCCATTTTATTTCTATAAGACGTTTATTAGTTCAAGGTATACCAGCTGGTATTGTTTCTAATATAGGAACAATTTTAGGATATACTTTTTTTATTTTTTCTGTTCTATTTGGTTTACGATTGGTTATAATTCCCTGGTTAGCATATGAACCTTTTAGCTATATTATTGGAGTCTTATTTACTTTAACAATTGTTTATGATATGACTCATGAACGTACTATTCGTAAATTTGATTGGTCCCAAAAATCTACCTTAATACAAATTTTTTTTATTAATTTTTTATTAACTTGGACTGAACAAAGCTGTATTTTTAGTTATTTTGGAAATTTAACTTTAAACCCACAACCTACTATTTTTGATAATTTTTCTTCACTAACAAAATCAGGATCTATTTTAGCTCATAGTACATATTTAATTGGTATATTATTAGGAAGTGTCTTTTTTACTAGTTTATTTACTCTTATATGCCTACAATTAAGCAATCTATCATTAAAATTATCTGCAGTTCCCTACTCTCGTTGGTTGAGAAGAACTAATTTTGTCTTATTAACAACAATAATAGCTTTTACTTTTGCCTCGATTCCATTTTATAGTTTAGATTATCTTTTTGGTGGTCCACTTGGTTTCATTTCTCAGGATAAAGCTTTTGACAAAACTATTTTGTCATCCAAGAATGTAGAAGATTCTACTCGGATGTTAGGAGAAAATTCTAATTTTAAATCACTCGGTACAGATGTTACTCCTTTCGATAGAGGCAGCTATTTATTGCCAGATTCAAATGAAAATTTTGAAGATTTAAATTATCAAGGGGAATACGCTTGGACAGCTCGTAAAGATCATCGAGCTGTATATGGTACTGAGAAATCTCGTAAATTATTTTCGAATTTTTTTAAAAAAACTGCTCAAAACTTGAGTCAAAAACAAGATGAAATACAAAATCCGATTTCTTCTCAAAACCGATATTCAGCACCTAAAGAAAAAAACTCTCCTCTCGCGGATCGCAGTTCAGAACAGAAATCTTTTGACTTGAAAAATAAAGAAAAACTCAATCAGTTAGATTCTAACTCAGACCTAATAGAAAAAAGCGATTCAGAAAAAATAGTAGGACAAAACGAAGTCAATACTAATGAATTTCCAGATAATTTATCTGATTTCGAAACCGACGATTTATATGGTACTTCTCAAAAGGGTATTCCAAGTTCTTATTTTTATAAGCTTAATCATAGAATTAATACTGACTTTAAAATAAATCAATCTTTACAACCTTTATTAGATACAAGTTTTTCTCCACAATTTTTTGGAGAAACCTTAAATACCCTAGATCCTGAATTAGAAAAAACTCTTAAACAGAGATACTATTCAAATCCTGTTTATAAAACTTTACTAAGTGCTGATATTGATTTATTTTTACGTCGACAACCTTCTTCATATTTATTAAGCCCGAAAGAAGAAAAAAATTTATTTCAAAAACGATTAATGTTATCAAACTATTATGATAGCCTCCGGTATTATCAAAAAATGCCGTATACAAAAGAATTTCAAAATTTTTTTAGTGGTTCAAAAAGTTACGCAGATCGGGTTTATAATCAACAATTCAAAGGAACATTAAAAGTCGTTCGTCGTTTATTTTCTATTACTTTTAATGAAGAAGAAAATTTACCTGAAAAAATTACATTAAAATTTGATCAACCTTTATATAAAAAATTGAAACAAAATAATAATTTAATTGGACATGAAGAATTAGTCGTAAACAAAAAAAATAAACCTTTTATTGAATTAGTAAATCCAATTCCTTTTTATACTGGTTGGGATGAGCAATTAAGAAAGCTTGTTATAACAAATAGATTATTACCACGTTCAACAGCTGGATATAACATGCAATTTGACAGTAAAAAAGAGTTGACAGATTACCCAACACTTAGTGAGCTTTTAAAATCAACGAAAAAAGTAGATTTTACTACATGGCCATTAACCAAAACTAACTTAGAAAAGCCAAAAGAGGATTTAAAAATACCTTACAATGTACTTTATGAGCAAATAAGTGACCCACAAAATAAACTTCTAGCAGAGTCATTAAAAGACCTCGAAGGATCACCTTGGACATTTGAAACTGTGCCACCTAATTTAAAAAAAATTGACCCTGATAAAATTAATGACGTTTTACCCCCTACTCGAGGAGGATTCGTTTGGTCAGGTCATTCTTCTTTAAAAATTAATTTTAAAAAAATTTTTAAAGAAGGAATAAATAAATTTTATACGTTTAAAATGCCTTTTTCTCAGTCTTAATATAGTCCGGGAATTTAAAAAAGAGATTTTTCCCTTTTTAGCCTTTTAATTTGTACATAAGATATTTAAATTAAAACTTGATATTTTCTCTAAGTTTAAACCCTGCATTTGCCGTTGTCTAAACTAAAAAACGAAGTTTTTTAATAAAGTTTTAACCAAAGGGTAAATCCCGTTGATCTTTACTCATTAGCTATTGTTAATGGCCAATAACTTAAACAGCGTAGCGCAGAAAAAAGTCCAAAATAGAACCGAGTTCTATTAGGATCTTCCACTTTGTGGAAGTCCAAAATGTGTGCTTGCACACATTAGGATCTTTAAGCTTCGCCCGTTGCCCTGCCGGGCACAGCAAGGGTTAAAGTCTTCTGTGTAAAGTTGGCAAGCTTCGCTTGCTTGCCAAGGGCTAAACTACTTGAACTTACCGGTGTCCGTTAAGGTTAAGTAGTTTAGCCCTTGCCGTGCCTCCTTACCGTGTCCGGTAGGATTTCCCCGTAGGCTTTACGTCCTTACCCCTTGGTAAGGACCAAGGGGCGAAGCGTAAAACTTTATGTTTTACCGTTGCCCTGCCGTCAACGGCAAGGGTCTAAGATAAAACATTTAGGGAAAACTTTATTTAATAACTTCGTTGTTAAATTTAGCCTTTGCCTGTTGGGCGTAGCCTGGGAATCTAGGGCTCCCAGGTTAGATATTTATTCATAAATATCTTACCCAATAGGGCAACGGGCAAGGTTATAAAGCGAAGCTTGATTACCGAAGGGGCGAAGTTGACAAAGGCAATTTATCTACCAAAGAGGTTTAGAGTCTATTTTTTTTTAAACAAACATATTTTAAGCAAAGTAATTTTTTCCTTGCAATTTTCTTTAAAACAAAGTAAAATTTAGATAGTTTAAAAATTATTGCGGGTATAGCTCAGTGGTAGAGCATCTCCTTGCCAAGGAGAATGTCGCGCGTTCGAATCGCGTTACCCGCTTGATCAATGAGAACCCGCATAAACTAAGATCTTGTTGTTGAACAAGTCTTGAAAAGAAAAATGAAATATGCATAATATAACTATATAAAAATAAAAAATAAAAGGGACTGTAGTTCAATTGGTTAGAGCACTGCCCTGTCACGGCAGAAGTTGCGGGTTCGAGTCCCGTCAGTCCCGTATAAGATTATTTGAACTATATTGTTTAACCCAATTTAACTTACTTTATTATTTTGTTAAATTAATTCTATTACGATTATACTGTTTTAATTGTACTTACTAGCAATCTGATCTCAAATGTTTTTATAAATAGTGTTTATTTTATCTTTTTATTAACATGTAGCTTTAGTTTTAAAATTTAAAGCCAGTTGAAAAAAAGTTTCTTTTCAATGCTCCTGTTTTAAAACAGACTTTAGTCGCCAAACTTTATTTTAAGGGTTGACTTTAAAAGATACATGTTTAACCATACTATCTTTCATTAATAGAAGAACTTTTCATTGGGTTGCCACTTGCTTTACCTTAAAAATTTGCTCATAGAGCAAAATTTGAATTTGAACAAAGCACTAGAAATACGAGACGAGGATATTTTATGTTCAAATTTTAGGGCAAAGCAACGGCTGAAAAAGGTTTTGTTCAATAAATAAAACTGAAATTTAGATATAAACTCGGTATAAACGTAAATGTAAAAACTTAGATCGTAGACCCGGGCTTTTAGTTTTTTAAATTTAAAATCTAGAGGATTAATATAAAAAAGCTGGGTCTAAACTATAAGGTTAAATTGAAAACTGACGGTAATTATTCCTCTTGACTAGCAGTTTTTACATATAAAATTAATAAAAATGAAGTTGGAATTAAAATAAATAATGCGGTTGCAATTAATCCAAGAATATTTACTTCCATGATAATTCTCCTTAGTGATATTTAGTAATTATTTTTTTTAAAAAAATAGTTCTTGATTGAAATTTCACCCCTTATATAAACTATTAGCTCACAATAGTTTGGTCTAAGCATAAACAAAAGCTTTACGCTAAATTTTACAAGCAAAGGTTGTAAATTCTTTACCATTAGGTTTTTACACTTAAGACCTTTAGGTCGACCTTGAAATTCTAATTTGAGCTAGGTTCCATTGCAAGCCAAGCTAGCGTGTTACTTGCTAAATAAAGTATAAACTCATTATTAGGTTCTAGCGTTGTAAAAAACAAAAATTTGTCGTAAGTTTTGATTTAAGTTTTCTAGTAAACCAACTAAATTTTTTCTTTCTTTAAATCACAAATCGAATTTATAAAAATGTTAGAAACATAATTTAGATCTGTACCGGGGATTTGGTCATAGTAAAAGATCCTCCCATGTTCACCGTTTCTGGGAAGACAACGGCTCCGTGGGAGCATAATGCTAATTTAATACAAAATAGGAAAAAGACTCTCTAAAACAAGCTACGTTTGTTCAAGTTTTACCCTTCGGTAGTCAAGCTTCGTTTGATAACCTTGCCTATTACCGTGCCTCCTTACCGGTGTCCGGTAGGATTTGCTCTACCCCTTGCCGTGCCCGGCAGGGCAACGGGAGCAAAACTTTGTTTAATAACTTCGTTGTTAAATTTAGTCTTTACCCCTTGGTAAGCAAGCAAAGCTTACCAACGTTACGCAGAAGACTTTAACCCTTGCCGTGCCCGGCAGGGCAACGGGCGAAGCTTAAAGATCCTAATGTGTGCAAGCACACATTTTGGACTTCCACAAAGTGGAAGATCCTAATAGAACTCTGTTCTAGTTTGGACTTTTTTTCTACGCTACGCTACCCAAGGTAGTTTAGGCTATTCCTCATTAGCAATAGCTAATGAGTAAAGGAGGACAACGGCAAGTTCAAGTAGTAAAGAACTTTGTTCGTATACCCCTTCGGGGTGAGGATGAAACCTTTTACCATTGCTTTTTCATCTTTACTCTTTGTGGTATAAGAGCCAAGTTAAAGTGAGGTCAATAGAGGACTGAATGGGTATAAAAACTAAATTGATTAAGCTTACTATAAATTCAGTTTAAAGCTTAAATAAATTTTTAAATCTAGATACGAATTTTCTTATATAAAAATATATAATCAAAATTTAAAAATTTTATTTTTTATCTTTATCAAAAATAATTCTTATAAGATACAAACGTATAAATTGAGCACTGGCAAAAAACAACTAAATGTTTTTTTGTAAGAATCCCTTTATTATTTTACAATATATTTACTATAAATACTTTAAAATTTTTTATTAAATTAATGAATTGAACTTAAAATTAACATCATCATATTTTTCTAGTAAATTGTATGACAACGAGGCTTATTCTAAAATGTTTTTTAAGGCATTTTAATACTCTAACCTAAACATTATAAAAGCTACCTAGAGCAAAAATTTAAAAGCTAAAATAAAGTTTGAATTTTAAATACCAAACCAAGCTTTTTTGACGATAAAGTAGGGGTAGCAAAACTTACTACTTTTACCCAAAAGACTTTTACTTGCCATTGTCCTTGGCAATGGCAGGGGTGTAAGAATCTATTTTGAATTTATGCCCTGGACTAAGCTACTAAAAAGGACGAAAAACTAGTCAAAATAGGCTTTGTTCTAATAATAGAACTTAAAGTTAGATCTAAACTTAGTCAATTCAATCTATTTATTAACGTTTTGTTTCAAGCTTCGGATATTTATTTAAAATACTAATTTTTTTTACAGCTTATAACAGTTGAATTTTAGAGAATTTTTGTCTAAAAACACGATTCTTACAATACTTGTTCTAGTTTAAATTTCTATAACCAAAGCATGACTCCTCACCTGGGAGCCCTAAACTACCAGAGGTAGTAAGGTTGACAAGCTTCGCTTGTTTACCCATGCTTTCCATTACATGGAAGACCTTCATCCTTGCCCTCTTGGGTAAGATATTTATGAATAAATATCTAACCCAATAGGCAAAGGCTAAATTTAACAACTTCGTTGTTAAATAAAGTTTTCCCCGAAGGCTTTACGCCAAGCGTAAAACTTTATGTTTTATCTACGATAAAACATTTAGGGAAAGCCTGCCGGGCTAAGATGTTTACAAGTAAACATCTAAGCAAGGGTACAATCGAAGATTGTATTTTGCCCTTGCCGTGCCCGGAAGGGCAACGGGGGAAGAACACAAGTCTAAAATACAATCAGAGATTGTATTAAATCACATAGTGGAAGTCCAAAGTGTGTGCTTGCACACACTAGGCTTTGCCCGTAGGGCAAACCTTTATTTAACAACGAAGTTGTTAAATTTAGACCTAACCTAAACAAACTATGTTTGTTTAGGATCGTCCCTTTAGGGAAGTCTTCTTCCTAGGTTCCTAAATATTGTTGCGGTTGGTAATAATATAAAATTTTAACAAGCGTAGCTTGTTAAAGCCAGGCTACGCCTCTTCGAGACAAGGTTATCAAGCGAAGCTTGATTACCAAAAAGGTAGACGAACAAAGTTCCTTACTACTTGAACTTGCCGTGGTCCTCCTTTACTCATTAGCTATTGCTAATGAGGAATAGCCTAAACTACCTTGGGTAGCGTAGCGTAGAAAAAAAGTCCAAACTAGAACAGAGTTCTATTAGGATCTTCCACTTTGTGGAAGTCCAAAATGTGTGCTTGCACACATTAGGATCTTTAAGCTTCGCCCGTTGCCCTGCCGGGCACGGCAAGGGTTAAAGTCTTCTGCGTAACGTTGGTAAGCTTTGCTTGCTTACCAAGGGGTAAAGACTAAATTTAACAACGAAGTTATTAAACAAAGTTTTGCTCCCGTTGCCCTGCCGGGCACGGCAAGGGGTAGAGCAAATCCTACCGGACACCGGTAAGGAGGCACGGTAATAAGCAAGGTTATCAAGCTTCGCTTAATAATCTATAAAAAGTATTTTTTTGTGAGTATGTGGGATAAATTCATTAAACTTACTACCTCCGGTAGTTCAAGGCTTACGGGTTTCGAAGTTTTGTATTTATCCATTACCACCTAAAAAAAATTCTTGAACTTTTTGAAAAACACCTTTATACGGAGTTGTTAAATCGATAAAATAATCTTGTTTTCCGATAAGTCTTCGAGCTGCATTTTCAAAAGCAATACCTGATAATGTTAGCTTCTTTTTTAATACAAGAGGTTCACCACGATTGGTAGAAATAATCACATGATTATCTTCTGGTATTGCACCAAGCAAGGGGATTCCTAACATTTCTTGAACATCTCTGACCGACATCATATCATTTCGTTGAATCATATCCGGACGGACTCTATTCACTAAAAGTTTTACATTATAAATACCATTTGCCTCTAAAAGCCCAGCTACACGATCTCCATCACGAATTGCTGTAATTTCAGGAGTCGTTACAATTAAAGCTTCATGAGCAGGTGAAATAGCATTAATAAAACCTACATCAATTCCAGCTGGACAGTCAATTAAAATAAAATGATAACCTAGCGAAGAAATGGAATTGACCAGATTTTCCATATTTTTTCGAGTAACATTATATCGCTGTCTATTCTTAGAAATTGAAAGTAAGGACAAATTTTTCCATCGTTTATCACGAATTAAAGCTTGATCAAGTCTACACTGACCTTCTAAAATATCCATTGCGGTATATAGGATGCGATTTTCTAAACCTAAAAGTAAATCTAAATTTCTTAAGCCAATATCCGCATCAATTAAAGCCACTTTATAACCTAATCTTGCTATCGACATTCCTAAATTAGCTGTGGCAGTTGTTTTTCCAACTCCACCTTTTCCAGATGTAATTACTATAATTCTTGACTCTACAGTATTACTATTCTCCGAAATAGATATTTCATTTCCTGATGATATTTTTGTTAGAAATTTTTTTTTTAATTGAGGATATTTCTCACCTTGTTGACTCTCCCTATAAGATATTTTAAAAATGCTTCTTGAAAAAGAAAAATTGGTGATACTACTTGATTTATATTTAGATAAAGATACACCAATACCTGATTGTACATGGAAGGTTTTACAAACCTTGTTTGTAAAACTTGATTTAAAAGCATAGCTTTTAAATTTAGAAAACATCTTATTTCGTGGAGTTATTATCTGTGACAACGCTGAATAGGAAGGATAATTTTTTTTTAATCCACCATAGATGCATTGCTTTACACGTTGTCTTGCCGGTTGGTTTGCAGCAAAGCATGGGATATACGAGTAAAGCTCGCTAATCTTACTACTTTCGGTAATTGAGGCAATAGAACAGGGGAAGAGAAGCCGAGAACTCCATTTAAATTTTGAATTTATCATAATAAATACAAATTAACTTTAATAACCTAAAAAATAAAATTCGGTATTCTTACTAAATTAGTGTTAATTTTTATTTTTAATCATAAATTATGATGGTAATTTTACTAATAGATAAATATTCAAAATTTTTAAAAAAATTTGATTTAAATCGAAGACCAGATTTTTAAACGCAACCGTTTTGATTTATTCTATATATTTTTATACTGTCTAAATTTAAAAGCTATGCTTTTAAATCAAGTTTTACAAACAAGGTTTGTAAAACCTCGTATCTCAAGTATTGTGTGTTAACATAAAAATGTTTTTGGATTCTCTATCAAAAGGTAAAAACTGAAGCTTTTGATTATTGTTTGACTCAAATTAGAATTAAAGTTTAGATTTATAAATTACTAAAAAATCTAAATTATGACACTTAACAAAAAAGCAAATTTTCACATACAAATTTAACTTATTTTACCTTCACATACTAAAGCAGAAAGTATGCTAAGCAATATTTTAGTAATATTAAAACCCTACAAATTGAGTATTTTTAAAAAGCGGGCGAGGAGGGATTCGAACCCCCGACACCGTGGTTCGTAGCCACGTGCTCTAGTCCACTGAGCTACACACCCCTAAACTTATTTTACTCTGATTTTGATGATCTTGCAATTTTTATAAATACTATTTCTATTTGATAAATTGTCACCAGACAAAGTCTTCTCTAGGAAGCCTTACCGTTGCCCCGCCGCCATTGTCTAAATTAAAAAACGAAGTTTTTTAATAAAGTTTTACCCAAAGGGTAAAATATTTATGAATAAATATCTAACCTGGGAGCCCTAGATTCCCAGGCTACGCCCAACAGGCAAAGGCTAAATTTAACAACTTCGTTGTTAAATAAAGTTTTGCTCCCGTTGCCCTGCCGGGCACGGCAAGGGGTAGAGCAAATCCTACCGGACACGGTAAGGAGGCACGGTAAGGGCTTAACTTTAAGAACAAAAAATATTCCGAAGTTTAAGAAAAAGACTCGCAGCGAAGTTCCAAAACCTTAATTACCAAGCACAGAAAAGTTCAAGCAAATTGAAGTATTGGGTTTGCGAACAGAAGAGGGATTTTATACTCACTAGCCAGAAAGATACAAAGAGACTCGAAAAGTCTATTTTAAACTTTTTGTTTACTCCGTTTCTAAATTTAAAAGCATAGCTTTTAAATCAAGTTTTACAAATTTTATTTGTAAAACATTCGATAATCTTCAATTTTCACGAAATGGTCATTGTGTATTTTGATAACTGTAAATTAAAACTAGATAGGCCTAGGTTTTGAGCTACGCTTTATATTTGATATAAAGCGTAGCTCAAAACCTAGTTTAAAAATTGAGGTGAACCCATCCATAGCTATGGAGCCCTTTTCCTAATAAATTAACTCCTAAATAACAGATCCAAACAATGACAAAGCCAGCACTTGCAATAATTGCTGGTTTTTTACCTTGCCAACCCTTAGTAATTCTAGTATGTAAATAAATTGCAAATACAAGCCACGTAATTAAAGCCCAAGTTTCTTTTGGATCCCAACTCCAATATGAACCCCAGGCTTCATTTGCCCAAACTGCTCCTGACAATATTCCTATTGTTAAAAGTGGAAAACCTATACCTAAAGTTCGATAACTTAAATTGTCTAAAATTTTAGCTAATTTATATTCACTACCTTCGTGGTTTATGAAATATTTTTTAATATTTTTCTCTAAACTAGAACTAGAGTTCTCAATAACATACTCATCTTTAGAAGAAGTATCTGCTGCATTACTAGAAACTGCGGCTAAAAATTGTTTTGTATTTCCAGTATTGTATTGTAACTCTTTAAAAGAAAAGTCTAAATTGGACAAGTTTGCTTTTGAATTTATATCATTGATTGAATTTGTAGAAACTAACCTAGTATCAAGCTTCGTTTGATAAAAACCTTGAAATTTTACCCGTTGCGTTCCGGCAACACCAGGGTCACGTCCAAGGCTATTTCCTGTTAGGTCAATGTTTTTTCCAAAAGTAATAATTAAAAAAGCAATTGCTAACAACGAACCGCCTAATAGTGCTGCATAACTTAACATCATTACTGTAACATGCATCATTAACCAATTAGATTGCAGTGCAGGAACTAAAACACTAGCTTTTTGCATTTCTTTTGGTAAAGAAAAAGAGGCAAAACTATTAGTAAATAACGCAATTGGTGAAATAATGGCTCCTAAAAAAATATTTTTACTTAGTTTTTCCAGAACCAGTTGAAGTAGAAGTAGACTCCAAGAAAGAAAGATTAAAGATTCGTACATATTACTTAGAGGAAAATGACCATAATTAAACCATCGCGTGATTAATAAGAGCAATAGACTAAAATTAGCGAGAATTGTTGCTGAAAAAGCAACAAAATGAAATTTAGAGAATGTCGAAAAACTAACTTCAAGCCAATAAAAAATCATGATTCCAAATACTAAAATAAACGAAAAATTTCCTAAAATGATTTCAAAATTGAGATGTGTCATAAAATTGATAAATTAATTGGATATACAGAACTAAAATCTGTTTTAGTAGTAAATATACTTTTATATTTTTAAAAATTCTAAATTAGAGAGTAAAAATAATGCTAACAATTTCTTAAAAAAAAATTTATTTAACAAAAAATATTTTAACAATAATTCGAAATTAAATAAATTTTTCAAATGCCATTTAAATGTCTTAGACGGTTAAAGTTCCTTACTACTTGAATCCTTACCGGTGTCCGGTAGGATTTGCTCTACCCCTTGCCGTGCCCGGCAGGGCAACGGGAGCAAAACTTTGTTTAACAACTTCGTTGTTAAATTTAGTCTTTACCCCTTGGTAAGCAAGCGAAGCTTGCCAACTTTACGCAGAAGACTTTAACCCTTGCCGTGCCCGGCAGGGCAACGGGCGAAGCTTAAAGATCCTAATGTGTGCAAGCACACATTTTGGACTTCCACAAAGTAAAAGATCCTAATAGAACTCTGTTCTAGTTTGGACTTTTTTTCTGCGCTAAGTTACCGAAGATAGTTTAGGCTATTGCTTATTAGCAATAGCTAATGAGAAAAGACCAAGGGGGACAACAGCAAGTTCAATTAGCCCGTTGCGGTGCCTCCTTACCGTGTCCGATAGGATTTGCTCTACCCCTTGCCGTGCCCGGCAGGGCAACGGGAGCAAAACTTTATTTAATAACGAAGTTGTTAAATTTAGCCTTTGCCTGTTGGGCGTAGCCTGGGAATCTAGGGCTCCCAGGTTAGATATTTATTCATAAATATTTTACCCAACGGGATAACGGCGGCAGGCTCTCTCCGTAGGCTTTATCGTAGCTCGGGAACCTAGGGCTCCCGGGGCGAAGCGTAAAACTTTATGTTTTAGCTAAGATAAAACATTTAGGACCTAATCTGAACAAACTATGTTTGTTTAGGGAAAACTTTATTTAACAACGAAGTTGTTAAATTTAGCCTTTGCCTATTGGGTTAGATATTTATTCATAAATATCTTACCCAAGAGGGCAACGGGCAAAGTTGTCAAGCTTCGCTTGACTACCGAAGGGTCATATTTAGAGAAGCTTGGATTCTATTTTGGATCTTCTATTCCTTTTACGTCGACGCAAGGCTTCACCCTTCGAGTTAAACTTGATGCTTTATCCTGCTAGTGCGTAGTCCTTACCCCTTGATAAGGACCAAGGGGCAGTATAGGTCAAAGATAAAACATTTAGTAAGAGGGGCTACGTGACTAGAAGAAGTTCTACTTATTCAATTAGTTGAAGCTTTGACTCAAGGTTTCAACTTAAAGCTTTGTCTTATTGTCGTAATTGATCTTTAATAAGAAGCCTAGAGTTAAAATGCTAATCCGTCATACTAGTATTCATTTTATAAAACAAAATAACTTTAGTACTAATTTTATTATTAATTTCGTTAGATCTACTTTTATTTGCTTCGACATTAAATCGTATTTATCGTACCTAGTCTATCTGACTTTTTACTCAATAAAAAACTGGAAAAAAGTTTGCATTATGCAAACAAAGTCTTACCTTGTTTAGAACTAATGAGAAATATTAATCAGCAAAGTGTGATAACTATATCTTAACTTATTTTAAAATTTAAAGTTATATTACTATAAACTAAATAAAATTTTTAACTATAGTTTACTTACAAATAAAAACTAGATCATAATTTATATGATGTAAAATTTTTAAGTATAATAAGTAAACAATTATAAGCTTTAATTCTTTAAAAAAAATTTAATAAAAAAGCGAATATTTAGAGAATTTATTGTAATAAGATAAAAAGATTTTCTTAAAAGTAAATACTAAATATTAAAAAAGCTTTTTAAGGCAAGCGTAGATTGTTCAAGTTTTACTTTTTAGGTGAAACTTTTATTCTCAATTTTAACTTTTTATAGTAATACAGAGTAAGAAAATTCCATGTAAAATCTAAGTCTTAGTATATGTGATTATATGAAGGATTATATTGGCTTTTAATTGAAATTAAAACATTTGTAATGTATAAAATCTTGAGTGGTCACAAATTTCTAACTTTCATTGGTAATAAAATAAACTTGAATAAGCTCCCATAAGACCTTTTTTATAGGATACGCTGCTTGTTTCAACTACTTAAGCTTAAAATTTATACAGTATTTTTCTAATCTTTTAAAAAGTTCTCTAAATTTAAAAGCGTAGCTTTTAAATCAAGTTTTACAAATTTTATTTGTAAAACATTAACATTTTTCAAATTTAAACAGGAGTATATATAATGAAGTTAGCAGTTTATGGTAAAGGTGGAATTGGAAAATCAACAACAAGTTGTAATATTTCGATAGCTTTAGCTCGACGTGGTAAAAAAGTTTTACAAATTGGTTGTGATCCAAAACATGATAGCACATTTACTTTAACCGGTTTTTTAATCCCAACAATTATTGATACTTTACAATCTAAAGATTATCATTATGAAGATGTTTGGCCAGAGGATGTTATTTATCAAGGTTATGGAGGTGTTGAATGTGTCGAAGCTGGAGGGCCTCCAGCAGGTGCTGGTTGTGGAGGCTATGTTGTAGGTGAAACAGTAAAACTATTAAAAGAATTAAATGCGTTTTATGAATATGATATAATTCTTTTCGACGTTTTAGGGGATGTTGTTTGTGGTGGATTTGCTGCTCCGTTAAATTATGCTGATTATTGTATTATTATTACAGATAATGGTTTTGATGCTTTGTTTGCTGCAAATAGAATCGTTGCCTCTGTTCGTGAAAAAGCGCGTACTCATCCGCTTAGATTAGCTGGGTTAATAGGAAATCGAACCGCAAAACGAGATTTAATTGATAAATACGTTGAGAGTTGTCCTATGCCAGTGTTAGAAGTATTACCATTAATTGAAGATATTCGTGTATCTAGAGTTAAAGGTAAAACCTTGTTTGAGATGGCAGAATCTGAAACAGCTTTAACATATGTTTGTGATTTTTATTTAAATATTGCTGATCAACTTTTGTCTCATCCAGAAGGTGTGGTTCCAAACGAATTACCTGATCGAGAATTATTTAGTCTTCTTTCAGATTTTTATTTAAATCCACAAGAAAACATTACTGACGCTCATAATGACAGCTTAGATTTTATGGTAGTTTAATTAAACAAAGGTTAGAGCCTCACTCTTACTACTCCTCCTACTACGTAGGAGTGTAGGTCCTTAGCCATTGCCTCACCCTAAAACAAGCGTAGCTTGTTAAAGCTTCACCCTACGGGTGAAGCCTTCGGGGCAAGGTTGTCAAGCTTCGCTTGACTACCTTTGGTCTTTGCTTATTAGTTATTGCTAATGAGCAATAGCCAAAAGGTAGAGATTAATGAGCAATGGCCGAAGGTAGCTTAGTCTTTACCTTTTGGTAAAAGCCAAGAGGGGCAAGGTTTATCAAGCTTCGCTTGATTACCCTGTTGTAGCGGTTTTTATCGTGCTCACGACCTTGCGGGAACGCAAGGTTTAAAGCATGGCTTTTTCTAAAATTTAAATTCTAAATCTTGTGTTTAGTTTATATGTTCAAAACAAGCGGAGCTTATTCAAGTTTCAGCCGAAGGGTATTCGTTTTGCTTCTAGCAAAACGTCAACCTTACTCAGAAGACTTTAACCCTTGCCGTGCCCGGCAGGGCAACGGGCGAAGCTTAAAGATCCTGCCCTAATTAGGGCAGTGTAGGTCCTAATGTGTGCAAGCACACATTTTGGACTTCCACGAAGTGGAAGATCCTAATACACTTTCTAAGTGTATTTTGGACTTCCATCCTTACCATGTCCGGCCGTTGCTCATTAGCAACGCCTAATGAGTAAGGCTTTACCCTTCGGGTAAAACTTTATTAAAAAACTTCGTTTTTTAATTTAGCCTTTGCCTGTTGGGCAAAGCCCAACGGGACAATGGCGAAGTGGAAAATCCTAATAGAACTCTGTTCTATTTTGGACTTTTTTTCACAGAAGACTTGTGTTCTGTGCTACGCTGTGCTACGCTACCTTCGGCCATGGCTAATGAGCAATGGCTAAGGAATAGTTTAGGTAAAGCATTCTCCAAGGTTTTAATTTTTAGTAAAAATAAATAAAAGAAAAAAATTAGAGGAATTAAATTATGTCTGAAACATTATCTGAAACCCTTACATTTGAATGTGAAACTGGTAATTATCATACTTTTTGTCCAATCAGCTGTGTTTCTTGGTTATATCAGAAAATTGAAGATAGTTTTTTTTTAGTAGTTGGTACAAAAACTTGTGGTTACTTTCTTCAAAATGCTTTAGGCGTTATGATTTTTGCAGAACCTCGTTATGCAATGGCTGAACTCGAAGAAGGCGATATATCAGCCCAATTAAATGATTATAAAGAATTAAAAAGACTTTGTATTCAAATTAAACAAGATCGTAATCCAAGTGTTATTGTTTGGATTGGTACTTGTACAACAGAAATAATTAAAACAGATCTTGAAGGAATGGCTCCTCGGTTAGAAGCCGAAATTGGAATTCCTATAGTAGTTGCTCGAGCAAATGGTTTAGATCACGCCTTCACTCAAGGGGAAGATACTGTATTAGCAGCTATGGCACATCGGTGTCCGACTCAAGACTCTAAGATTTTGGTAGGTACAATCTCTGACTCGGAAAACAATGATCAGTGGCCTTTAAATAAAGTGTTGAATAGCAAAATTGTTAATAACTTATTTCAATTTAATAAAAAAACACAACCCAATGATTCAACTAATTATTACAACCATCCTCCTTTAGTTTTATTTGGATCATTACCAAGTACTGTTACAACACAATTAAATCTAGAGCTTAAACGTCAAGGAATTAAAGTGTCTGGTTGGTTACCTTCTCAGCGATATATTGATTTACCAACTTTAGGTGATGGTGTTTATGTTTGTGGAGTTAATCCTTTTTTAAGTCGTACAGCGACTACTTTAATGCGACGAAGAAAATGTAAATTAATTGGCGCTCCATTTCCAATCGGCCCAGATGGTACACGTGCCTGGATTGAAAAAATTTGTTCTGTTTTTGGTATAATTCCTAAAGGTTTAAAAACTCGAGAAAATCAAATTTGGGAAGGTTTACAGGATTATATAGATTTAGTAAAAGGAAAATCTGTTTTTTTTATGGGAGATAATCTTTTAGAAGTTTCTTTAGCTAGATTTTTAATTCGTTGTGGCATGATTGTTTATGAAGTAGGAATTCCCTATATGGATAAACGTTTTCAAGCTGCTGAATTAGCTTTATTAGAAGACACTTGTAATGAAATGAATGTTCCACTTCCACGAATTGTTGAAAAACCTGATAATTATAATCAAATACAACGAATTAAAGAATTACAACCTGATTTAGCCATTACAGGTATGGCGCATGCGAATCCCTTAGAAGCTCGTGGAATTAGTACAAAATGGTCTGTTGAGTTTACTTTTGCACAAATACATGGATTTACTAATGCACGTGATATTTTAGAATTAATAACTCGACCATTACGACGAAATCAAAGTCTAGAAGGTTTAGGCTGGACCAAATTAGTCAAATCAGCGACTTCTTAAATAATTTTTTAGAACTATCTAAATTTAAAAGCTACGCCTAAACTACTTTTTAGCTATTGCCCTTTGGTCTTTACTCCTCCTACTATGTAGGAGTGTAGGTAATTAGCCGTTGCTCATTAGTCCAAAATAAAACCAGAGGTTTTATTAGGATCTTCCATTAATTAAACATAGCGAAGCGCAGAAAAAAAGTCCAAAGTATACAAACTTTGTTTGTATACTAGGATCTTAAAGCTATGCTTTAAGTCTTCTGCGTTTAATTAATAGAAAATACTTCTTTTATTGGCAAAGCCAATAAAGGAAGGATCTTCCCTAAAGGGAAGTCTTTACCCTTTGGTAAGCAAGCGAAGCTTGCCAACCTTACGCAGAAAAAAGTCTTCTGGAAATTTGCCAATCTTGTTTTTCTACTCCTTAGCCATTGCTTCACCCCTATTGCCCAACGAAATTGAGCGTAGGGGTGAGGTTGTCAAGCTACAAGGTGATAGATTATTATTTGGAGAAAAACATTGTCTGAAAAAAATATACTTAAAAAGATTAACACAATTATAGATGACAAAAATATTTCATGGAAGTGGGGAATTGAAAATGCACATGTTGTGTTAGAAAATGCATCTATTTTTACGGCTATTTCTGATATGCTCTTCGATTCAGAAATAGAATTTATAGGCCCATTAAATGTAAAAAATACCTCTAACAAATCTAACTGTCTAGATTTTCTCCATATAGAAAAATGGTCTTACATTGATTTTGTGTTGTCTGCGCTGCTTTTTTCTATTAACTATGAATTGCAACACAATACTCCTCATTGGTATTATTTGTCTAAAACACTTAGTTTTTTACTAATAGAGGAAAACTTATTAGGGGAAAAGATCTTTAATATCTTACAAAAAATAGATATTTTTTTTATTTTTAAAAGAGATTGTTGAAGTGCACTACTTTATTTTTTTAACTCTATTTATCTTTTTCGTGGATTCAAAGTACTACTAAGTTTTCGTGTTATAGAGCGATTTTTAATATTATTTCATTTTCCAAAATTCTTCATACGCGAATGTATTCATGATTGTATGAAAGAAAAAACTGCTGGACCGTTGCTTTTAGCCTTATCTGCATATGAAGCTAGATGTTCGAATAGTTCTACTTTTGATCCTGCCTTCACTTTAAAGAAAAAAGGTTATCAAAAGATAAATGAAAATTTACAACTTGGGATCCAGGCTACGGTTCAACAACCGGAAGATCTTTTAGCTTTCAACAGCTTTAAAAAGTATCTAATTCAAAAGAAAATGTTATCTCGAATTTTTTTTTTTAAGCTTTTGTTTAAAAAAAAACAAATAAGATATTTTTACGACTTGAGCAATGAAATTCCAGTAACTCAACTTTCTGCAGTCGGAGTCTGGACAATTCCTGTTGTATTGTTGGACTAGTTTCATTTTCCGATTTAGCAAGTTCAAGTTCCGGTTTAGCAAAATTACCGTCTTCAGTTGTCCAACAAAAACAAGTATTTAAATTGGATTTTAAGCGTCCTTCACAAATCAGCTCACTGATACGACCAATAAGTAACGAGCTAAAAACGAGTATTCGAGACACAAAGAAAGCAGTAACATTGGTTACTTTGTTGATACAAAACTTTCCGGATATCCACAATAGTACAACAAATCCATGGTTGTTGTGTAGAAAAAGTTTGAATATTAGGCAAGGGCCTCAAGGACTTTTAGAGCTATCTACTAACAAAGAAGTTACAGCTGTAATGTCTGATATTTGATGTATAATCGCCAACGACACCGACAAAGAAACAATTTCCTTGATATTTAACCGCATTTCCCCTAATTTAAATGAAGATGGTTTTGAACAACTTAAAAAAATTTGGTTGGAATTCCTTCCAAAAACGGTAGATAAACTCAACTTTATAGAAAATGCTTGCGAAAAAGTCAAATCATATGAAACAAACGATATTACGGATTATACATCTCGAGGGTTGGGCATAATAAATTATTATCAGGTATTCAAATTAATTGTTAAGGCAAATAGTAACCCAAACAACGAAAATCAAGAACGAAGCGAAAAAAAAGAACTAGACCATCCAGCAAGCCGTAAAGAAATGTTGATTTTCCGCCATCGAAGTAGCCAGACTACTTTAGATGATTTACGAGAATCTACTTACGAAAAAGCTAAAGCAATGAGAATTTTCAGTACGCTAAATCAAACTCGCGCCATATACGGTGCTCAGGAACGGAAAGAGGACTTAAAGAATACAGATTTATTAACAAATAGGTGGGAGGCTTTTTGGCAGACACTTGATCATGATAAATTTATTTATCTTCTGGTATCAAACTGTGAAGGGAATGAAAATGTTGTTAAAGAACTATTGAAAAGGTATAGTGAGTTATATATCTCATGCTATTTGCCTAACGTAATACTTTGGCTATTAAAATATCAAGTACCCAAAGAACTCTTATTAGCTGCCTACGAATGTTGTGTCGGGATCACTCGTTTATTAACACCAATCCCCAATTTAGAAAGTTGTTGGGAACTTTTTACCAAAGATAAGGATAGAACAGAACAAGCAGACTTTATGATTAACTCTATACATAATTGTATAGTGTATAAAAATATACTTGTACAACTTTGTAAAAAATATTTTCCTACACAGTACCCCGTTTTTAAAACACTTTTTGAGGATTTAATCACTAGTTCAATAAACTCTCTTGAAGAATCTAAAAAAAAAATGTACTCCAAGTTTTAAAAGTCATATCGAAAGCTTTAAAGAAGCTTATTCCTTTGACGGGCTGATATTTAATGATGATAGTTTTAAAATTACAAATAAGGATATTAGTGATCCTGATGTTTTTAAAGACACGCTCAATAACGCTTTAGACTTTGTAGATGATATGTCTAAAAAAATGGCATTGAATCATTATACTATTAGTAATAAAAGGTTATTACTAGGCAAATGGGGGTTTCCAGAAGAAACGATTAAATCTGTGAAAAAGAATTTTAATTTCACCGAGGTAGCGAAAACTTACTGTGAGAATAACTTAAACGGGAAATGGGATTGAGAATTTGATAGTGTTTAAGTTTTTATTTAAAGATAAGTTCAAAATTAACAAACAAAATTGCTTCACGCAGAAGATTTCTACTACGTAGAAGATCCTACCTTATGCTGCGCATAAGGTTTGGACTTTAACCGAAGCTTGCCTAGTGTATGCAAGCACACACTTCGGACTATCACTTTTTGACAGACATGAGCCCTTGCTTAGATGTTTACTTGTAAACATCTTAGCCCGGCAGGCTTTTCTAAATGTTGAACAACATTTAGAAAAACTTTGTTTAAAAGCTCTGCCTAAACTACCGGAGGTAGTAAGGTTGGCGAACTTCTTTCGCATACCCATTGGTTTGTGCATTCGCACAAACTTTTAAACTTAGGCAACGGTTAATAAACGAAGTTTGTTAACTTTGGTCTTTTTTAAAGGAAAGCAAGGAAAGGTTTTAATCGTAGATTAAAACTTGAACAAACTTTGTTTGTTTTAGAAAGCAAGCAAAGCTTGCTTCTTTTTTTCAACATAACAAGCAGTATTAAAAATAGCCTCGGGTATCATTTCAGAGAATAAAACAGTAAACGAGTAAATTAGGTAATTGCCTACATTTGCTGCATTACATTAAAATAGGTTTATAGACTTTTATGTAATGCTGCAAAAAAGAACTTTTTGCAGCATTCCGGTTAGGACTCATTAGACTTGCAAACTAAAAAACATACTATTTAAGGAAAATATATATGAACTTAGACTCATTATGGTATTCATTAGAGCACTGGATAGAATCTAATATAGAAATTAATAATGACAGCTGATTAATGTTATCAGGTGAAAATTCCTTATATTCTAACTATATAGATTTTATTCGTGATCGAAATGAAAATCCAATTTCATTAAAATCTTTTTGTACTAATTTTTTAGTATTAATAGCATATCATCATAAGAAAATATTAAGAAAAGTAAGAATGACTAAAGGTATTCGTATATATGGTTGTAAATTGAAACATCAACCTGCTAGACATTCAGCTAAGAAGAATCCTGTTAAAAAATTGGATGAGATACATACATAACAACCTTGAAACAAACTTATATTAACTTTTAAAACAAATAAAACAAAAGAGTTGTTAGACTTTGCAAAAATATGTATCATAGATCATGATGGGGCTTTATTTTTTTATGATTATTTCATTATATTGTCAGTTTTTTGTAAACTAACAAATAAATTCTAGGTATTTTTACTTGCTAGTTTACTTTGAACTTCTTTTATTAGTTTAAGATTATTTTCTAAGACAAATTTAGATTATCTGTACAAAACAAAGCAAAAGATAGTGTAGCACGGTCTGTCAGTATGGAATGGGAAATTAGTAATAAGATTAAAGAAAAAAACAGTTATTTAAAATAGAATATTGCAGCTGGTTTTTTTATAAATTCTAACAGAAAATTAGGTATTTATCAATTTATAAAGGATGAAGATCTTTTTAGATTAATGATTGACTTTATCAAAGATAATCCTCATTACCAGCGTGTTGAAACTACAAAAGTAATTTTTGCAGAAAACGTACTTAAGCATTTACGTACTTCTATAGGTAAAAAAATAGAAGTATGTTCAGATTTATGTTTCTTAAATGGTAGATTAAACTTTAAAACTCAAGAATTAAGTGATTATACTCCAAATGTTTATTGTTTTAATTTCAAAAACATGTATTACTTGAAAACAGAAGTGCTTTTTGACTCAACAATAAAGTTTATTACAAATTTATGTAACAAAAATCGATTATATATAAATTGTTTGCGTATTTGGCTTAGAAATTGTTTAATTCGTTACATTTCAGATGAATATGGCTTATATTTGTTCGTATACTCTTCTCATAATTAAGTGAAACTTGATAACTTTACCGCTTTTTCTCTTTACCAAGAAGTAAAGACTAATGGGTAGCGAGGGTGAGGGGGTGAGTAGTGAAGTTTTTAACAAAGGGTATAGACTATGCTGCACTAAATCCCTTGATTATTCGTAGTTGTTTAGGCTTAGTCTCCCGGGGCTGTTTTTTAGGTAGGGGTGGCGCTGCATTTTATCAGTTTTTGAATATCTTTTTTAAATCTATGTTTATATTCTGGAGTTAAAAAATAGTTGTCCGGATTGAGGTTTTTTATTCTTTCTATACACTCTATACACTTATTTGAATTTGACAAAATTACTATTTATGATTTTTAAGAACTGTTTTTACAAATAAGTGAAGTTGATATTTAAATTTCTTTTTTTAATAGCAAGCCGTAAATTTAATCGTTTTTATAACAATATCACAACAAATTACTAATATTTTAGTATTCTCTATACATAAATGTTCTTGCAAATTTATGGAAGTTTAATTATAATATTTTATAATTATACTATTTTTAATAAGACCATTGAATAAAAATAGAATTTTTACATTCAGTTAACTCTCTTGTCAAACTTAAAGATTATTTAGACGATGAGCGTATTTTAGGGGAGAGGTGGCAGAGCGGTTCAATGCACCGGTTTTGAAAACCGGCGTAGTGTCAAAACTACCGAGGGTTCGAATCCCTCCCTCTCCGTTTTATTTCTTTATTCTAAATCTATCTTTTAATCTCATTAAATAGAATTTTTTTATATTATTATTTTGATTATTTTTTAAAAAATAATTTCTTAAGGTTTTACAAATAAAGTTTGTGCAGGGCACAAACCAACGCAACCCTTGTTTGAACATTTTATGTTCAAATGGTCGTAGCTTTTAAATTTTGAAAGCTGTAAAATCTTTGCGACCAAATTTTATTTTTTATCTTATTTTTTACCTTGCGTAAACGCAAAGCTTTATCCGGGAGGTAATATTTTAAAAAGCTTTGCTTATTTTAGGTAGCTTTTATTTCCATTTTAGGGTAAAACACTAGAACTACGAGGTTTTTAAATAAAGGTAAGACTTTAACCCTTGCTTAGATGTTTACTTGTAAACATCTTAGCCCGGCAGGCTTTTCTAAATGTTGAACAACATTTAGAAAAACTTTGTTTAAAAGCTCTGACTAAACTACCGGAGGTAGTAAGGTTGGCGAACTTCGTTCGCATACCCATTGGTTTGTGCATTCGCACAAACTTTTAAACTTAGGCAACGGGCGAAGCTTAAAGATCCTGCCCTAATTAGGGCAGTGTAGGGCCTAATGTATGCAAGCACACATTTTGGACTTTCTATTTTTTTTATACAAAGTATTTACAAACAGTATTTACAAGCAGTATTAACAATTTAAAAGAAATTTAGTTATGGATTCTAATACAAGGATATTTAAAAAAGTTATTCAATTTACTAATATTGGTAAAAATAAACTATTTTCTGCAAAAAACAACTTGCCTATAAAAATTTTTTTATTATTTTCTGGATTTTTAATAGGAAGTTTATTTGGAACTTTTTTACCAAGTTTGCCTGAACAAATTAATTCTTATAGTGTTATTATATTGATTACTATTACCGCTATTGAAATAGTCAACTATTTAGTTTACAGCTCAAAAAAAAGACAGTTTTTCTTCGGCTCATTTTTTGGAATTCTACTTCAATTTTTTCTATCGATAAAAACGAAATTAGTTTCTTTTTTTTTTAATAGAGACCCAACACTTCAATCATATGAAGCTCAAAAAAATAACAAAAAAGTTTCTTCTGAGTTACAAATTCAAACTATGGTACCCCAATTTGAACACGGTAGCATTACCCCGAAGGGGGAAGGTTATCAAGCGCAACTGGACTACCCCCTTATTTTACATTCTAAAGAGGATTCTAGTTTTAGAGTTAAACAATGGCAGAATACAAATAAAAATTTTTATAAAAATTTAAATTCGTTCAAAATTGGTATTATGTTAGGTTTTTTTATTGATGCTTTTAAAGTGGGCAGTTAGAACAAATTCTTAATTTACCACATTTCCAAAACAAAAATATAGCTTTTAATAAGCCAGGCTTATTAAAACTTTCTTTAAACTGAGGCTTTGAACTTAGACCTAATCTACTAAAAAAATTTGTTTATTTACAAAAAACAGATATTTTCTTTATTTTTAAAAAAGATTGTTTAGCCGGAGTAGTTTCTTGTTTTAGATTTACCTACCTTTTGCGAAGATTTAAAGTAATATTAAGTTTGCATATTATAGAGCGATTTTTAATATTATTCCATTTCCCAAATTTCTTCATACGCGAACGTATTCATGATTGTATGAAAGAAACAACGGCTGGCCCCTTACTTTTAGCCTTACATGTAGATCAAATTAAATGCCACAAGAATTCTCTAAGTAAATTTAACAGTACCGCATATTCCAACAGGTTTCAATTGTTCAACAACTTTAAAAGAGATTTGGTTCGAACAGAAAATTTATCTCGAATTTTTTTTTCAAACTTAAATTTAAAAAAAACAAATAAAAAATTTTTATAATTTAAACGATACAATTCATTTGAAACAAGCGTCTGCGTTTCCACTTTTATTTTTAATATTTTTTACTTGTACTACACGAGTTGATACTAGGCCTAAGTATCCTGCCGACGCAAATAGTGAACAACCAAGATTTTCTTTTTTCAGAAGCTCGAATTGAAATGAATTTTGTAAAGCTCAATAACTTAAACAGAACCAACGATTCCAGAGAATCATTTATTGCCTTTTTAAATGAACTTTTATTCCAAGCCAGAAAAAATGATTTGGATAAGTTGAAAACTCACATACAGAAATATCAAGTTCCTCAAAAACATCAGCTAATAAGCAAAAATTTTACTATTAGACAGTCTATAGTAGGTGTTACAATGCATCTCCAAGTTGCTCACAACCTAGAATTTTTTATTTATTCTCCTACATATAAACAAAAATTAAATGCGCAGCATCTCGCCTTAACTAAAGAATTTAAGGGGCTTTTGGAACAATTTATTGAAGTAAATAAAAATACTTTATATTTTAATGCAGAGATTGCTAAAAAAGATTTAAAAGAATTTAATAAACAAAAACCAGATCAAAACTTCGAACTTGAAATAATATGTAATACTGACTTGGATTTAGGAAATTCATATGGTAGAAATGGAGAGATTTTGGATTTAAGGATACAAACGGCTATTAATCTAGCAAAAATATAAAACAGACCTAAAGACTTCTATATAGAAAAACCGACTAACCCAGCACTTTTAGAAAAAAGGTTTGTTCCGGATTTAGCTGATCTTTGTCTTCAAAATACTGAAACAGCATCTGAATCTCTATCATCTTACGCCAGAGAAAGACTTATGAAGCCTTCTGCTCAAACCGACTTAGGTTTAATAACTACGCTGTCTGATGATGAATGGATGACTGAAATAGTTGATCGTTTGAATAAGCAAAGTCAAAATGATAAAAGTGGAGACAAGAATAGTGATAAGTTTATTAAAAATTTTCCAGAAAGTGAAGATAAAGGTCGATATTTTGAAAATGAAATAGACTTACCAACAGTGTTTATACAAGACCTACCTGACTACAAACCACGTCGACGTTCACAAAAAGAAGAATTGCCAAGGGTACCTCGTAGAGAAACACCTGATGAAGAACGACTTCAACATTTACAAGAAGACAAATTGCCAGGGGTGCCAAACACACCTGATGAAGAACAACTTTAAAGTTTACAAGCATCACATAATACAGAAGTAGAAGTTGATTTCTAGTTTTTTACCTTTTTTGAAATGAGGTGTTATTTTTGAATCTGCCCAATTTTTTATCCCTCAAACTAATAAAAATGTTGTATTTAAACGATATGACAAAGCCCAAAGAATTTCAAGACAGTTTTTAATTTTTCTGAGATCTCAATACCGTTGAAAACTGTCCTTTGCAAGGCTGATTAAATTAATTAATCAAGCTTACTCAAAAAAAATTTTATTTTAAGAACAACTTAAAGATAGCAAAATATCCACTATCATTCTTAAACGAGATCAAAGCCAAAAACAAATTTAGAACGGTAAGCGAAAAATAAATTTAAAAGGTCGAAAAAGTAAAGCTGAATTTCTAAGATTAGATTATAAAAAAAAATTTTGATTTTCACTTAGTATAAGTCTTCATTTAAAAAAATTAAATAATTGTTCCTTTAGTGCTCGTCTAAAAGCTTTTTTAGATATACTTAAAAAGGAAACTATTTTTACGGATGAAACAATTGATATATTTTTGTTTATGCTGGCATAAGCATAAAATGGCATAAAAAAAGCTTGGTATGTTCAAATTCTCAAGCAATCCACTTAAATAATTAGAAAAGTCTTTTCCACTTGATAAATGGCTTTATTCTCTCTACGATAATTGACATAATAAATGTCAAAACTGCAGTAAATATTAAAAATCAATACAATTTAATTTTGGTTTTTTTAGACTTTTAGACTTAAGTCTATAGTTAAATCTTTAAAATGAATTTGCTCGATTTTACAAATTTATTCTGTTGAAGTGAAAAATAAAACTTTTATGAAATGAAAAAACTTTGTTTATATTTATTTGCTATGGTATAATTAATTAAAAGCTAATCTTACTTCATAATTATATTTTGGAGTTTAATTTCATTATGTCTCATGCTGTAAAAATTTATGACACCTGTATTGGTTGTACTCAATGTGTAAGAGCTTGTCCTACTGATGTCTTGGAAATGGTTCCTTGGGATGGTTGTAAAGCGAGCCAAATTGCGTCTGCACCTCGAACTGAAGATTGTGTTGGTTGTAAACGATGTGAATCTGCTTGTCCTACTGATTTTTTAAGTGTTCGAGTATATTTAGGATCTGAAACAACAAGAAGTATGGGCTTAGCTTATTAAGGAGCTTTACTTTTTTGAAAGCTTTGGGGTTTTACGCAATATCTCAACATTTTTTATTTTCTTACCCATTGACAAGCAAGGCTTATTCAAGTGTCACCCGTAGGCGGAAGCCTTGTGTTAATGTAAAGACCAAGCTAAAAAAACTATAGGTCAAAGGTAAAAATAGAATTTCACTCTATGGGTAAAGCTTTATAGTGTTTACCCTTTAAACTTATTTATTAAAGGGTAAACACTAATGAGGAACAAAAGCCTTAAAATCTATTGTTTTAAACAATTTATGAATATCTAACTTTTTTAGAAAAATGAATAATAAAAAACTATCTTTTCGTTTAAAAATTATAAATTTTTAAGTCTCCCCAGGTAGGACTTGAACCTACGACCAATCGGTTAACAGCCGATTGCTCTACCACTGAGCTACTGAGGAAAAATTTCTATATTTTTATATAATATTTTACAAGTTTTTAGCTTTAAAATCAAGTTTCTAGTGTTCTAGCTCACAACCTACATGTAAACTAAATAAAAGCTTATTATTCTCATATGTCAGTATGTCTGTATGTCAGTAAAGCTATTGAAATTTATTACTTTTGGTATTAGATACTCTTGGTTTTTATTCTATTTTTTAAAAATTTGAAAAATCTAAAAACTTCATAAATAAACTATAGAAGAATATTAAGATGGGTTTACTTTATTAAAAAAAATTTATAATTAAATATGAAAGACAAAATACAAAATAGTTTTAGAATAATTACTCAATTGTTTGAAACTGAGTTTAATCTTAGTTGCAAATTTTGGTGGCCCTTCTCATTAGAAATGGCTGAATACGTTTTTACAGCTGGTTCTTCTTGTACAAGTTTTGAGCAAATACTTTTCATATGGAAATTTACAACGAGACAAGAACTTTTAGAAAAACAAAATTGGTTGAATGAAGGTAATGAAAAAGGTAATGAAGAAGATAGTAAACTTGAATATATAGACAATTTTGTTAACCAAATTCGAAACTCTGAAGTTTATAATTGGCCATACAATAAACTTCTATGTTCTGTGATCTTTTTTGTTTTTCATAAAAAGTTGTGCTCGTCTGGTGGCATAGATTCTGTTTCATGGTGTCAACTAATAACTATTCTAACCTCGGTTAATTCGGCGATTAGAAATGAAATTTATGATCTTATACAAAAAAACGGCTATTTCCATTTAAATCCTGAACTTGCTATTAATAGTGCTAGAGACTATTTTAACTTTTATAAAGAAACTACGTCTTTTTTCGAATTTAAAGATAGCAATCAGCAAAAAGAAAAATTGACTTTTGTTTTAAGACTTTTACAAATTCAAGAATCTCAAATTCAGTTGTTAGTTTCAAATGCTTTTAAAAACAAAAGCTTTAATTCAATAATTGAATTTTTAAAAAATTATAGTTTTGAAAAACCTAAATTATTAACTTTCAAGCAGTTACAAGTTTTTTTAAATCAAATAGATTTAAGCTCTTCAGAAAAAAAAGAAATTATACAAGATGTTTCGACTGAACTAGAATCTATGAAATCTATAGATCTGCTTTCCACGTGGGACGATCTAACTTTAAGTTCAAATGTTGCAATTTTTGAATTCTATAATGAGCTGCCTCAAAGGCAAAAATTAAAACTTTTAAATAAAGAAATTATTGCTATTGTGACGACATTAATTGCTCTAGCTAAGTTTGTTGAAATAAATACTCCTAAGATCATTCTTTATCCGCCCTTACAAATTATACAAAATCGTTTATCTTCAATTTCATCTGAAAATTTAGCCAATCTTTATGAATTATTTGTTCTAGACGAAAATGTCTTAGATACATCTAGCAAAAGTCAGCTTAAAGAGGGACTTTTAATTCGGCAGGTAATAC